GAAAGGGGGGTAAATCAAAAAAGTAGAGAAAGGTTATCCAAAGTTATATACAAATCACTACCCCCCCTTTTTTTGTATTTCCTTAATTGAATTTCGTTTGATTAAGAGGAAGTTCCTTAAAAACCCCCACCCTTTTTAAAATATCCTGAACAGTTCCTGTAGGTTGAGCGCCCTTTTCAATGAAATATAGAATAGCGGGAATGTTTAAATAAGTTTGATTCTTTATCGGATCATAAAAACCTACTTTCTGAAGATCTTTTCCTTCTCTTCGGGATCGAACATCAATTGCAACGATTCGATAGACGCCTCATTGAGATAGATGTAGATGAACAACACACCCCCCCTAGAAACGTATAGGAAGTTTTCTCCTCGTACGGCTCGAGAAAAAAGAATTGGATTTGAAGTTTTATCTATAGTATGGAAATGGAATTCTAATAAATAAGATAAATGGCAAAAGGTTCCATAAAATCATCAAATCAATTAGACTATGATTTAAGTCTTTTTTTCTTCTTCGTTCCTGAAAATGAAAAAGAAACCTTTCGTACTCATAACTCAAGTTAGATAACTCTCAACTCAAATAATTCAAAATAAAATTGGTAGGTAATTTCATTTATTGAGTGGTCTTTACCCCTTTTTGTTTGTCTCAGTTAAAATATCTATTTAGATTCTTAAGTCTGTGGCCCAGTTAGTGAGACGATTAAAACGGTGTTTCCTTGTTCTGGGATCCTTTATCTTTGTTTTAAATCATTGGGTTTAGGCATTACTTCGGTGCTTCTTAATCCTTTCAAAATGGCAGCAACATACCCTCTTTTGTGATTTCCTTCTATCAAAGAATCCTACGGACGATTGATTCCCGCGTGCTACACTTTGGATCGAAAGAGTTTGATTAATTCCACCAAATTCTCCTTTTGAGTTGGAAACTTGCTCGAATGGGATCCCTTCGATTTCTATATTATATCGAAGATATATTGACGAAGTTATTCCAATTTATTGATTTGCATTAACCCTAGATCCTTGTCCTAAGAAATGAATTAATACTTTCTACTCGAGCTCCATCGTAGACTATTTAGATTACCAACAGATGTCGAGCCAAGAGCACCTTCCTTCCTATCGAAATCGAAAATGGTGGATATTCAAAATGAATCCACAATGGATCGTGTCCTTCAAGTCGCACGTTGCTTTCTACCACATCGTTTCAAACGAAGTTTTACCATAACATTCCTCTAATTTGTTTGGACCCAGTACGGAATTGATTCAATTATGGAATCATGAATAGTCATCGGTTCGTAGACATCGTAATCTATACCCCTTTTCCTCTATAATATATCCTCTAGAATATAGAATAGAAATTCTATATATAGCTATAGATGGGGAAAGGGTTTTCTGAAGAAGTTTTAGCACGTCCTCGTAATTAATATTAATTAAAATTAATTAGAAATTAATAGATAATAATAGATTAAATATTTCAATTTAAAATTTTAAAATTGAAGGGATCAAAAACCTTTTTCACAAAAATCGAATAGAAGGATACATATACGCTAAACATTTCCTCATTTTATATTAAGCTGTGGGGTTCAGTTCAAATGAAATCTTGCCATAATAGAATAGAAAGTGAATAAAAGATAATAAAAGATAGAAAATACTCCCTTCTCAAGTGTTACATAAATTTACAATTATTCATTAGGGCCAAACGCGAAATACTTAAAAAACGAGATTCAAAGAAAATACATCGGGTAGATATATAATTACATATATAACTTGATTTTTTTAATGCAATTCAGGCAGACACGGAAATTTTAATACCTTCGGTTAATGTATTCGCCCCTCCCGGGAATGGAATAAGGGGTCATAGCAGAAATCGAAATAGGAATTATGATCTGGGATGCGGACTGACTAGGTATAAACCCAAACAAGTCCAGATTAAGTTGCTCCTATTTTTATTTTAGTCTAACCCCGTAAGAGAATTAATCCTATTGAGTTTGAATTAATTTCATTAGTACCAAAATAGTTAGAATTAAGAAATCAATAGAAAAATTCATAAATAATTAGTTTACGGGATAGGGAATAATATATAGGATTCAAATATTGATAAAGATAGAAAATCGAAATGGGACGGAATATTTTTCTAAATAACTAACTTCCCGACCAAGACGGGGTTGGGCATATGATGAAAAGACCGCGTGGCTTTTTTTGAATTCAAACTCTTGGAATCCACGTTCCCATTTTACCTGGATCAGAAATAGAGTCAATTCCATCTGCGTGTCATTTGAACTCGATTCAATTCAGCAGTTTGTGTAAAAAAGATATGTTTCTTGCATAAAAGATAAAAATCAGAAGCAAGAAACATATTCCATCCAACATTAGACTTTAAACAGAACCCCGTTCAACAAAATCTTTATTCTATTCTAAGATAATGAATATGCTCTGGGACGGAAGGATTCGAACCTCCGAATGGCGGGACCAAAACCCGTTGCCTTACCACTTGGCCACGCCCCATTTA